CTTACGTAATTTTTTGGCCTTGTAACAATGTAAGGCTATCTGGTAAGTGTGTCGGGTCTAATGGGGGGGGGGGAGGGGCCAGGCATGTCTGGAGGTGTAAGGCATAAGTTTAATAATGTAAGATTCAGAGGGTGGTCCAATTACGATCTTAGCTTTGGGTGTTAAGGATGGGAGTTAAAGTCTTCCCCTTCTGATGTGGTGTTGGGGTATTTTATAGTTGAGTTATGGTGGTAGGCTTTTGTTTAGGTGCGTATGGGGGTGGCGGTTTTATTAGTGCTATTACAGTTGCGTTAAGTCGGTGTTTGATTTTATTTGGTGGGGTGTGGGGATAAATTACATAGTTTAATTATGTGAAAATATAATAATGTAAGATTATTAATAAAGCTTATTTTGAGTTGCTGGTGCAGGTGTTTCTATGGTTGAGTTACAACGGCAGTTTTTCAGATTGTTGGCCCTAGTTAAAACCTAGGTGGAAATTATGACTTATTTAAGTATTCTGTTTGTAACTACAATAGTGTTGGGCAATATTGGTGTGGCTTCTAACCCTGCCCCCTATTTTGCTGCTTTGGGTTTAGTGTTGAGCGCTGGTGGGGGGTGTAGTGTGCTAGTTAGCTACGGGGGGTCTTTTATTTCTTTAGTTCTTTTTTTAATTTATTTGGGGGGGATGTTAGTGGTTTTTGCTTATTCTGCGGCTTTGGCCGCGGAGCCATACCCGGAGGGGTGAGGGGATTGGTCTGTTTTTGGGCGGGTTGTTGGGTGTTTTGCGTTATGTTTTATTGGGGTGTATTTGGGGGGGGGCCGGCTTGATTACTATTGTGGGGTTGTTGATGAGCATCAAGAGCTCTCAGTGCTGCGGGGGGATTTTAGTGGGGTATCTTTCATATACTATTTTGGGGGGGAGATATTAATTATTAGTGGGGGAGCGCTCCTTCTGGCCCTTTTTGTAGTGTTTGAGTTGGTTCGGGGTCGGGCCAGCGGGACTTTGCAGGCGGTTTAAATTATGTATGTGAGTTTTGGTGCGGGGCTTAGGTGTAAATTTGACATTTTAAGAATTATAATTTCATTTTTATTTTTAAAATAAGTCTTGTGCGACCAGGGATTTGCATTAAATTTTTATTAAATTTGCATTAAATTTTTATTAAATTTTTATTGGACTTTTATTGAATTTTTATGAAATTTATGCGTTTTTACGCGTTTTTACGTGTTTTTACGCGTTTTTGATGTTAGGTTTTTTAGGGGGGTAGGGGGGTCAAAGTGGAGGTTGTCGAATTCGGGTGTATTTGAGTGGTTACACCACGTATGCACCTGAGATAATCTAATGCAATTCTTAAGTAATGTCGTACCAACATTCATTACATTTCCTTGAAGTCAAGAAGATGTTCAACCTTGGGGGACTTTTTAAATGCTGTCCCACGTGTAAGATGAAAGGAAAAAAAAAAAAAAAAAACCCCCATGCCAGTAAAAATTCACTCTGGGGCAATCTCTACAATTACTGCCCTTGATCGTTCAGCGGACCGTGAGCGCTTGATTTAAATTGGTTGGTCGGTTCTTATTGGGCGGGGATTTGTGGTACTATTGAATGTTGGATCATTCATAGGAATTAGTATAAAATACTTTATCGATGGAATTAAGGGTTGCTCGTTTGTGTCTGGGAGTTCATGTTGATTAACTAGGAGATGTTTCATGTATACTCCAGTTTATGAACTAATTGTACGGGGGTGGAGAACAATATGCTCGTCTTCTTCTAAGGTTTTAGATCAGTTGTAATATTCAGCATATTATGTCTTACTTACAGAATTAATGGTGAAATGATCTTTATTTTTAGTATTATTGAATTTATGTAAGGTAAAACACGAACGTCATCGTTTTACAGTCATATGTAAAATTATGCATTATATGTATATAATACATAGGTGAAATGCAAGTTTATACATACGCGTGTGCATATGTAACTACTTAGCGCTAGAAAGAGTTTTAATCTTTAGTCTCCGGATTACAAAACCGGTGCTTTATGTTAAACTACTAGGGCTGCTATCAGTTTATTATTTTATTTTCTAGTCAACCTGTTAAGGGGTGTAACACGAGGAACAGTGTGAAGTACAGGATTGATGCCATTTGGCCAATAATGACAAACGGGTGTTCTACTGGTATTCCGCCGATTCATGTTAGTACAAATATATCTGCTACTAGAATTCAAAATAGAAGTTGGGAGGCGGGGCGGAATATTAGTCCGCGGTGTTTTGATGTGTGAAGGATTGGGACTAATATTAGAATCAGTACTGAGGCAAGGAGGGCAAGAACTCCCCCCAACTTGTTTGGGATTGATCGTAGGATAGCGTATGCAAATAGGAAGTACCACTCTGGTTTGATATGTGGTGGCGTGACTAGGGGGTTTGCGGGTGTGAAATTGTCTGGGTCACCTAAAGCGTTGGGGTAGAAAAGGACGAGGAGTGTTAGTGCGATCCCTATAATAATAAAACCTAGAAGGTCTTTATAGGTGAAGTATGGGTGGAATGGGATTTTATCTATGTCTGAGTTTAACCCTATGGGGTTATTTGATCCTGTTTCATGCAAGAAAAGCAAGTGGAGAATGGTTGCCCCAACAATTGCAAATGGAAGGACAAAGTGGAATGCAAAGAATCGGCTTAAGGTGGCATTGTCTTCTGAGAAGCCCCCTCAAATCCATCGGACTAGGTCTTCTCCTGCATATGGTGCGGCGGATAGCAGGTTGGTGATTACTGTAGCGCCTCAAAATGACATTTGACCCCATGGCAGGACATACCCCACAAATGCTGTTATTATTGTTAGTAGGAAGAGGATCACGCCGATATTTCATGTCTCTGTGTATAGGTATGAGCCGTAGTATAGTCCTCGGGCGATGTGTATGTATAGGCAGACAAAGAAAAATGAGGCACCGTTTGCATGTAGGCTTCGGATAAACCAGCCATATTGTACATCTCGACAGGTGTGGGCAACAGAAGAAAAAGCGGTAGATAAATCAGATGTGTAATGTATGGCTAGAAATAAGCCTGTGAGAATTTGTGTAGCTAAGCATAGGCCTAGGAGAGAACCAAAGTTTCATCATACTGAGATGTTTGATGGGGCAGGGAGGTCTACTAGGGCGTCGTTAGCAGTTTTTAGGAGGGGGTGACTTTTTCGTACACTTGCCATTAGTTTTATTGATTTTGTGAGGGGTCAGAGGTGCTTGGTTGGTTAGGGTTTAGTATAATATGGCTAGGACAATAATGGTGTTTATTGTGAAGAATGTTGCGAGGTAGGTTTTAATAAGACCTTGTTGGGGATCATTTACAATTTTGATTATTGGGATTTGAGCAGCTACGATGTTTTTTGGGCCAATTTTTTCAAATCACGTTTGATCTACTAGTTGGGTGGCTGCTGTTTGGCCTAGCGTGAGACCTAGTTTTGGGCCTGCTCGATGGATGATGGCGGGGAAGTAGGCCAGCATGTTTGAGAAGTTGTGTGTTGTAGTGTTTGGGCCTGTTTTTAGTTGTTTGTTTGTTAGGTTTGTTAGGTCTATGGCAATGATTAGTCCTATGACAGTTACTAGTAGTGCACTAATTTTTAATGTAGGGGGCATGGTTATGATGGGGGTTTTTGTTGGTAAAAAGTTTGATGTAATAATAAGGCCTGCAATGATGCTTCCTCAGGCTAGTCGTTTAATAGGGTTTATAATTGCGGAGTTGTTTTCATTCATTGGTAAAAGTGGTAGTGATCGGGGCTGTTTTATTGAGGTGAAGAAGATGATTCGGAGGCTGTAAATGGCTGTAAAAGAGGTGGCGATAAGAGTGAGGGTAAGGGCTCAGGCATTGAGGTAAGATGTATTTATTGCCTCGATGATTGCGTCTTTTGAGAAGAAACCTGCTAGGAAGGGGGTGCCAGTGAGGGCGAGGCTTCCAATTGTTATACAGGAGGAGGTGAGTGGAAGGGTTTTGTGTAGGCCGCCCATTTTACGGATGTCCTGTTCGTCATTTAGGCTGTGAATAATTGAGCCTGAGCAGAGGAATAATATTGCTTTGAAGAATGCGTGGGTGCAGATGTGTAAAAATGCTAGTTGTGGTTGATTTAGTCCAATGGTTACCATTATTAGTCCTAGTTGACTGGATGTAGAGAATGCGATGATTTTTTTGATGTCGTTTTGGGTGAGTGCGCAAGTGGCGGTGAATAGGGTGGTTAGTGCTCCTAGGCAGAGGCAAGTTGTCAGTGCTGTGTGATTGTTTTCTATTATTGGGTGGAGTCGGATTAGTAGGAAGATTCCTGCAACAACTATTGTGCTTGAATGTAATAGGGCAGATACTGGTGTAGGGCCCTCTATTGCTGCGGGTAGTCAGGGATGTAGTCCGAATTGGGCGGACTTGCCTGTTGCAGCCAAGATTAGGCCTATTAGGGGGAGGGTGAGGTCTATTTCTTTCGAGATCATGAATATTTGTTGTATAACTCAGGTGTTTAGGCTTATTGCAATTCATGCTATGCTAAAGATAAGGCCAATGTCTCCCACTCGGTTGTAGATTACGGCCTGAAGTGCGGCAGTGTTGGCATCTGTTCGGCCGTATCACCACCCGATAAGCAGAAAAGATATGATTCCTACCCCTTCTCAGCCGATAAATAGCTGAAATATGTTGTTTGCGGTGACTAAAATGATCATGGCCACTAAGAATGTGAGAAGGTATTTAAAGAATCGGGTTATGTTTGGATCTGCGTGTATGTATCATGAGGCAAATTCTAGAATTGATCATGTTACATAGAGGGCAACAGGAGTAAAAATAATAGAGTATTGGTCAAATTTGAAGCTTGTGTTTAAATCAAATGTTATTGTGTTTATTCATTGTCAGTTTGTTGAGATTACTTCTATGCCTTGGTCCAGGAAAATAGATAAGGGGATTAGGCTAATAAAGAATGCTATTTGAACGCTTGTTTTTACATGTGTGATGGCTCAGTCTTTTTTTAATGGGGTGGGGTTTAAGGTGGTGATGATTGGGTAAATTAGTAGTATAAGAATGATAAAGAGGCTCGAATTAAATATTAAGGCTGTTGAGTGCATAGCCGCTACTTGGGTTTGCACCAAGAGTTTTTGGTTCCTAAGACCAACGGATGAGCTGTTATCCTTTAGGGGCCGAAGGAGCCGCAGACTTTAACTGCGGGCCTGAAAAACTAGCAATTTTTTAGGCTGTATATACCCCCTCGGTGGGCAAGGGGTTTCTAACCCCCGTTTTTAGAATCACAATCTAACGGTTTTATTAAACTATGCTCACATAAACATCATCCTCACATTAGTTCGGGTTTTAATACAAGGAGGAGCACTGGGATAAGGTGTATAGTAATTAAGAGGTGTTCTCGGGTGTGTGATGGTTCTAACCCCACAATGTGGTTTGGTGTTGGGCCTTGTTGTGTTATAAGGAACATGTAGAGTGAATAGCTTGCTGTAATTAGTGTCCCTAGGCCTGTTAGTACGATGGTTCAATATGATCAGTTAAATATGGAGGTGATAATTATGAGCTCTCCTATTAGGTTGGGGAGGGGAGGTAGTGCTAGATTAGCAAGGTTTATGATAAATCATCAGGCAGCTATAAGTGGGAGGATTATTTGTAGGCCTCGGGCCAGGAGCAGGGTTCGGTTGTGGGTTCGTTCGTAGTTAGTGTTTGCCAGGCAGAATAGGGCAGAGGACACTAATCCGTGGGCAATTATTAGAATGATTGCTCCTGTAAAGCCTCAGGGGGTTTGAATGAGAATGCCTCCTGCCACTAACCCTATGTGACTGACAGATGAGTAGGCAATTATAGATTTTAGGTCTGTTTGTCGGAGACAAATAGATCCTGTTATAATAATTCCTCATAAAGCCAGGATAATGAAAGGGTACATCAGCTCTTTGGTGGTGGGGTTGAATATAATTATTATCCGCATTATGCCGTACCCCCCTAGTTTTAAGAGCACGGCGGCCAGTACTATAGAGCCGGCTACTGGGGCCTCTACATGGGCTTTTGGGAGTCAGAGGTGGACTCCATACAGAGGTATTTTAACTAGGAAGGCCATTAAACAGCCAATTCATCATATCTTGTCTCCTCATGAGGAGGGGGTGGGGGGTTTTGTATATTGGATGGTTAATATTGAGAGTGTTCCAAGGTCTTTTTGTAAAATAAGTAGGGCCACGAGTAGTGGGAGGGAGCCTGCTAAGGTATAAAATAAAAAATATACCCCTGCATTCAGTCGTTCTGCTTGGTTGCCTCAACGGGTGATAATAATTAGTGTTGGAATTAAGGTGGCCTCAAATATGATGTAAAACATAATAATCTCGGTAGCGCTGAATGCTAAGGTTAATAAGATTTGTAAGGACACCAGTAAGGTGATAAAGGATCGTTGGCGATTGAGAGGTTCTAGGGCTATGTGGTTTTGGCTTGCCATGACTATTAGTGGGAGGAGTCAGCACGATAGCACTAGTAGGGGGGTGGATAAGGGGTCTGTTGCCATATATGGGTTTGGGATCGATCATCCGGTCTCTGAGTCTCATTTTAATCATAAAAGGCTAATTGTGGCAATGATAAGGCTTTGGTGTGTGGTTGTTGTCCATAGTTGGTTTTTATGGGTTAGTCAGGTGGTGGGGATGAGCATGATGGACGGGATTAACACTTTTAGCATTTTAATAAGTTAAAATTTTTTAGGTGGTCTTTCCCGTGTGTCCGGGCGGTGGCTACTAGGAGGGCCAGGCCTGAGCTGGCCTCGCAGGCAGAGAGCGTTAGGAGTATTATTGGGGCGGAGGAAAAGATAATAGATCCTGTTTGGAACGATCAGAGGGCCATACCTACATATAGGGAGAGCATTATTGCCTCTAGACAAAGGAGAGCAGATAGGAGATGTTTTTGGTGAAGGGCTAGTCCTGAGAGCCCTAGAATGAATGCCAGGGTAAAGCTGAAGTGTACGGGTGCCATAAGACGGTCATGGGGTTGAACCATGTTCTGCGGAGTCGAAATCGGCTATCTTTTTTAGACTAATCGTCTATTCAGCTCATTCTAGGCCTCCTTTAATTCATTCGTATGCGAGCCCGAGGGTTAGTAAAACTAAAATAGAGGCGGTTCAGATGAGTGTTTGGGTGGGGTTTGGGAGCTGTCCCCCCCAGGGGATTGGGAGAAGGAGTGCGATTTCTAGGTCAAACAGTAGGAATAGGATTGCGACTAGAAAAAATCGTATTGAAAAGGGGAGGCGGGCTGACCCAAGGGGGTCAAAACCGCATTCGTATGGTGAGAGTTTTTCTGAGTTGGGGCTCACTTGTGGGAGTCAAAAGGACACAGTAATTAGGATGCCTGCTAGGGCGCTGGAGACTATAAAAAAGGAAATAAGGGGGTTCATTACCTTCCCCTGGAGTTTAACCAAGATTAAGTGATTGGAAGTCATTTGTATTATATTTGAATACTAGGAAGATTATGAGCCTCATCAGTAAATTGAGATATAAAGGAAAAGTCACACTACATCAACGAAGTGCCAGTACCATGCGGCAGCTTCGAATCCAAAGTGGTGTTTTGATGTAAAATGGTATTTTACTTGTCGTAGGAGGCAGACTGCTAGGAATAAGGAGCCAATGATTACGTGTAGTCCGTGGAACCCTGTGGCCACGAAGAATGTTGAGCCGTAGACTCCGTCAGCAATTGTGAAGGGGGCCTCGTAGTACTCTATTGCTTGTAGCAGAGTAAAGTAAAACCCTAGAATAATCGTCAGGGTTAAGGATTGGATGGCTTGTTTTCGTTCGCCCTCTATGATGCTGTGGTGGGCCCAGGTGACGGTTACTCCGGACGCTAAAAGGACGGCTGTGTTTAGTAGGGGGACTTCAAATGGGTCGAGGGTTGTGATTCCGGTTGGGGGTCAGCATCCCCCGAGCTCTGGTGTAGGGGCAAGGCTCGAGTGGTAAAAGGCTCAGAAGAAGCCTAAAAAGAAGAACACTTCGGAGGTGATAAAAAGGATTATTCCGTATCGCAGGCCTTTTTGTACGGGGGGCGTGTGGTGTCCTTGAAATGTTCCTTCTCGTACGATATCTCGTCATCATTGATACATAGTCAATAAGAGGAGGGCAAGGCCCATCATTATTAAAATGGTGTTTTGAAAGTGGAATCATATGGCAGTTCCTGATGTTAGCAGGAGGGCTGCTACTGCTCCTGTAAGGGGTCAAGGGCTGGGGTCGACTATGTGGTATGCATGTGCTTGGTGTGCCATTATACGTTTTCTTGTAAGTATAAACTTAGGAGCAGGACGAACACATAGGCTTGAATTATGGCAACTGCTAGTTCTAACAGTGTTATTAAGAATAATACTGTTATTGTCAGAATGGCTACAGTGGGCATTGTTGGGAGTAGAACGAAGACAGCGGTTGCGATGAGTTGAATAAGTAAGTGACCTGCTGTGAGGTTCGCTGTGAGTCGGACTCCAAGGGCAAGTGGGCGAATAAATAAGCTAATTGTTTCGATAATAATGAGGACGGGGATCAGGGGCACTGGGGTCCCTTCTGGTAAGAGGTGTGCTAATGCCATTTTTGGTTGGTTGCGTATTCCGATAATAACAGTGCCAAGCCAGAGGGGGATTGCGAGGCCCATGTTTAATGACAGTTGCGTTGTGGGTGTGAATGTATATGGGAGAAGGCCTAACAGGTTAATAGTGATTAAAAATAGTATAAGGGATGCGAATATTATTGCTCATTTATGGCCTCCGACGTTTAGTGGTAGGAGAAGCTGGTGTGTAAAACGACTAAGGAATCAGCTTTGAATTGTCAATAGGCGGTTATTTATTCATCGGGGAGAGGGGGCGGGGTAAAGCACTCATGGGAGTGTTAGTGCTAGGGCAATTAAGGGGACCCCTAGGAGTGTGGGGGTTATGAATTGGTCAAAGAGGCTTAGTACCATGGTCAGTTTCAGGGGCCCTGTTTTGGTTTTTCTGCTGTTTTTGGGTTGGGCTCATTGTTGAAGGTGTGTCCTATGACTTTAGTGGGCACAATGGTCAGAAAGACGATTCATGAAAACACTAGAATTGCGAATCAAGGGGCCGGGTTTAGTTGTGGCATGTCACTATGGGTGGTCGGGGGTCACCAGTCTTTAGCTTAAAAGGCTAACGCTATTCCTGTTTAGCTTCTTAGTGAGGCATCTTCTAGTATCGCCGAGGATCAGTTTTCGAAGTGTTGTAGTGGGACTGCTTCGACTATGATTGGTATAAAGCTGTGATTTGCGCCGCAGATTTCGGAGCACTGTCCATAATATGTCCCTGGGCGAGTGGTAAAGAATGCTGTCTGATTAAGGCGGCCTGGGACTGCGTCTATTTTTACCCCCAGGGCGGGGACGGCCCATGAGTGTAGGACGTCTTCTGCTGTGACAAGAATTCGAACTGGGGACTCTATTGGGACTACTATGCGGTGGTCTGTTTCTAGCAGTCGGAATTGGCCAGGGGTAAGGTCTTGGGTGGGGACTATGTATGAGTCGAAGGTGAGATCTTCATAGTCAGTATATTCATAGCTTCAATATCATTGGTGTCCGATGGTTTTAACTGTCAGGTGTGGGTCGTTGATTTCATCTGTAAGATAAAGGATGCGCAGGGAGGGGAGAGCAATGAGAATTAGAATAATTGCCGGTAAGATTGTTCATACAATTTCAATCCCTTGAGAGTCCAGGATGTACAGGTCAGTAAGGCTCGTAGACACTGCGACAACAATAATGTAAAGCACTAATGTGCTGATAAGAAAGACGATTATTAATGCGTGGTCATGGAAGTGGATTATCTCTTCTATTAGGGGTGAGGCTGCGTCTTGGAAGCCTAGTTGTGAGGGGTTTGCCATTATGTTTAAGGCACGCAGGGGTCTAACCTACAACTTTGCCTTGACAAGGCAGTATAATTTTTATTACTAGTGTCTTATTGAAAGAAAGTGGTAGAGTGGTTATGCGGTTGGCTTGAAACCGACTAATGGGGGTTCGATTCCTTCCTTTCTTGTGCGTGTGGAGTTTTTCTCAGTATTTATGGGCTCATGCCGGATGGATTCGTACGTAGGCCGGTTCTTCAAATGTGTGGTATGGGGGTGGACATCCGTGTAGTCATTCGACATTTGAGACTGTTAATTCAACTCATTTTACTTCACGCTTAGCAGTGAATGCTTCTCACAGGATAAATAGGAACAAGATTACTGCAGTTAATGACACTAGGGACCCAATTGATGACACTGTGTTTCATAGGGTGTACGCGTCTGGGTAGTCAGAGTAGCGTCGGGGTATTCCTGCCAGGCCTAGAAAGTGTTGTGGGAAAAAGGTTAAGTTAACACCAATAAATATAATTCCAAAGTGAATTTTGGTTCAGGTGTTGTGTATAGTGTAGCCTGAGAATAGAGGGAATCAGTGTACGAAGCCACCTATAATTGCAAATACAGCCCCCATAGAGAGAACATAGTGGAAATGTGCAACAACGTAGTAGGTGTCGTGTAAGACAATATCAATAGATGAGTTTGCTAATACAATCCCTGTTAAGCCTCCGACTGTAAACAGAAAAATAAAGCCCAGGGCTCAAAGGAGGGGGGTTTCTCATTTAATTGAGCCTCCGTGTAGGGTGGCTAGTCAGCTAAAAACTTTAACCCCCGTTGGGATTGCAATGATTATTGTGGCAGATGTAAAATAAGCTCGGGTATCTACGTCTATCCCTACTGTAAACATGTGGTGTGCTCAAACAATAAATCCGAGTAGGCCAATGGCTATTATGGCCCAGACTATTCCCATATAGCCAAAGGGCTCTTTTTTGCCGGCGTAGTAGGCTACAATGTGTGAGATTATTCCGAACCCGGGTAGGATTAAAATATATACTTTTGGGTGTCCGAAGAATCAGAATAAGTGTTGATAGAGGATTGGGTCCCCCCCCCCTGCGGGGTCAAAGAATGTCGTATTTAGGTTTCGGTCTGTTAGCAGTATTGTAATTCCTGCTGCTAGTACGGGGAGGGAGAGGAGCAGAAGAACGGCTGTTACTAGTACAGATCACACGAATAAGGGGGTTTGGTATTGTGTGATGGCAGGGGGTTTTATGTTAACAATTGTAGTAATGAAGTTAATGGCCCCCAGGATAGAAGAGACCCCCGCGAGATGGAGAGAAAAGATAGTCAAGTCGACGGATGCTCCGGCGTGGGCCAGGTTTCCGGCGAGGGGGGGGTATACTGTCCACCCGGTGCCCGCCCCGGCTTCAACACCGGAGGAGGAGAGTAACAGCAGAAATGATGGGGGAAGTAATCAGAAGCTCATGTTATTCATTCGCGGGAAGGCCATGTCGGGGGCCCCAATCATTAGGGGTACCAGTCAGTTGCCGAACCCGCCGATTATAATGGGCATTACCATAAAGAAAATTATTACGAAGGCGTGTGCCGTGACGATGACATTGTAAATTTGGTCGTCTCCTAGGAGGGCGCCTGGCTGACTTAGTTCGGCTCGAATCAGTAAGCTTAGGGCAGTACCGACCATGCCGGCTCAGGCTCCGAATACTAAGTAGAGGGTGCCAATGTCTTTGTGATTGGTAGAGAAGAATCAACGAGTGATTACCACAGGTAAGATGGCTGAGTGTTTAAGCGGCGGGCTGTAGTCCCGTAGACAAGGGTTTGACTCCTTTTCTTATCAGGCCTTATGGTGAATAGCACATCAGATTGCAAACCTGGGGATGCGGGTAACGCCGCTGAGGCCTACCTCCCCGACTCTTCCCGCCTTTATAGAGGTGGGGAGGTAGATGGATGCTCGCTGGTTAGGGCGCTTAGCTGTTAACTAAGATTTTGGGGGATCGAGGCCCCTTCATCTATAAAGGCCTTAGCTTAAATAAAGTGTCTGTTTTGCATTCAGAGTATGTGGGTTAAAGTCTTGCAGGTCTTAGAGAAAGGTTCGTGGTTTGTCTAACCTAGGTTTCTATGGGTGTAGGTTCTTTCAGAAATTAGGAGAGTTTAACTCCTACTTAAAGCTTTGAAGGCTTTCGGTCTGGTTGCATCCTAAATTTCTATATCATTATTGCTATTATTGCTGGGGTTATTGGGAGTAGTATTGTTGCTATGACGGCTGTACCTGATAGAGGTGTTATTGTTTGTGTTGATTTTAGGTGTCATGGGGTTTTAGCGTTGTTTGTGTTGGGGGAGATTGTTAGTGTTAGTGTGTAGCATACACGTAGGTAGAAGAATAGGCTGAGGAGGGCAGTTATTGCTATTAGTGTGGCGGTGAGGGGAAGGCCCTGTTTGGCTAGTTCTTGTAAAATTAGCCATTTTGGTATAAATCCTGTTAGGGGTGGGAGTCCGCCGAGGGACAGTATTGTCATTATAGTAAGCAGTATCAGGGTCGGGGCCTTTGTTCATGCGATTGTAAGGGTGTTGATTTTTGTGGTTGAGGCTGTTTTTAGTATGATGAAGGCTGTGGAGGTTATAAAAATATATGTTGTTAGTGCTAGTATTGTTAGGTTAGGGGCGTAGGCTAGCGTGATAACTATTCATCCTATATGGGCGATTGATGAGTATGCTAGAATTTTACGGAGTTGTGTCTGGTTGAGTCCGCCCCATCCTCCCACAAGGGCTGATGTTAACCCTAGTGTGATCATCAGGGGTTGGTTGGCTTGTGGGTATAGTTGATAAATTAGGATTATTGGGGCTAGTTTTTGTCATGTTGAGAGGAGGAGGCCTGTGACTAGGTCTAGGCCTTGCAGGACTTCTGGCAGTCAGAAGTGTATTGGGGCCAGTCCAATTTTTAATCCTAGGGCAAGTATAATGATGTTAATAATTGTTGGATGGAGGGGTTGTTGAATTTCCCAACTTCCTGTTATTCATGCGTTTGAGCTGGCGGAGAAGAGAATTAAGGCGGCTGCTGTTGCTTGTGTAATGAAATATTTTGTTGTGGCTTCTACTGCTCGGGGGTGGCGGTGTCGGGCTATGAGGGGGAGGATGGCGAGGGTGTTGATTTCTAGGCCCAATCAGGCTAACAGTCAGTGGGAGCTGGCAAATGTAATTGTGGTGCCTAATCCTAGGCTTATAAGCAGGGTGGGTAATATATGGGGGCTCATTAGTAAAGGAAGGATTTTAACCAACATGTTAGGGGTATGGGCCCGAGAGCTTGTTTAGCTGACTTTACTAGGAAGTGGTGTAGTGGAAGCGCTAAGAGTTTTGATCTCTTGAGGATGGGTTCGAGTCCCTTCTTTCTAAAGAAATGGGGAGATTTTAACTCTCATGATCTACTCTATCAAAGTAGTCCTTTGTTTTCAGGCACATTTCTTTTAATAGGGGGGGAGGCCTACTAGTGCGGTGGGTAAGGCTAGGTTTCAGATGACTAGGGCTAGGGCTAGGGGCAGGAAGTTCTTTCAGACTAGGTGTATAAGCTGGTCATATCGGAAGCGAGGATAGGATGCTCGTACCCATAGGAAAATGGTCGATAATAGGGTAGCTTTTAGTATGAGGTTAATTGTGGTTAGTTCTGGTGTTAAGAGGTTATGGTAGGCGCCTAAAAAGATAATAGTGGACAGGGTGTTTATTAGTAGGATGTTTGAGTATTCGGCTAGGAAAAAGAGGGCAAATGGGCCCCCTGCATATTCTACATTAAACCCGGATACTAACTCTGACTCACCTTCTGTTAGGTCGAATGGGGCTCGGTTTGTTTCTGCCAGGGTTGAGACATACCATATTGCTGCGAGGGGTCAGGCAGGGGCCATGAGTCATGTCGTCTCTTGGGCGGTATTGAAGGTTTTAAGATCAAATCCGCCTGCAATAATAATTACTGAGAGTAGAATTAGTCCTAGGCTTACTTCATAGGAGATGGTTTGTGCTACGGCCCGTAGGGCCCCAATTAGGGCGTATTTTGAGTTTGAGGCTCACCCTGAGCCTAGAATTGAATAGACTGCGAGGCTTGACAAGGCTAGTACGAGTAGGATGCCGAGGTTTAAATTTAATATCGGGTAAGGCATGGGTATGGGTGCCCATAGGGCTAGGGCAAGAGTCAGGGCCAGGGTGGGGGCTGCGTAGAATAAAAATGGGGATGCGGTGGAGGGGCTAATAGGTTCCTTGATGAAGAGTTTTACTCCGTCAGTAATTGGCTGTAGTAGTCCGTAAGGGCCTACAACGTTTGGCCCTTTTCGCAGTTGTATATATCCCAGCGTTTTTCGTTCTAGGAGGGTCAGGAAGGCTACGGCCAGAAGTACTGGGATGATATATGATAATGGATTAACCATATGGGTTAGAATGAAATCCATAGCTTTGGGGGGGATTTGAACCTCCGTTGGAAAGGGCTTAGGCCTTTTGCAATTACCATGCTCTGCCACCATAGCATGCCATTATCTCTGGTTGGGTGTTGTTCCCCCTTTACCTTTTTATTTGTTTTCAGAAGGTGAGGGTGGGGCTTGCCTTTAGTATGGGCCCCCTTTTTCCGGCCCTTTCGTACTGGGAAGAAGTGGCTTCATAGATAGAAACCGACCTGGATTACTCCGGTCTGAACTCAGATCACGTAGGACTATTAATCGTTGAACAAACGAACCCTTAACAGCGGCTGCACCGTTAGGATGTCCTGATCCAACATCGAGGTCGTAAACCCTTTCGTCGATAGGGGCTCTGGGAAAGGATTGCGCTGTTATCCCTGGGGTAACTTGGTTCATTGATCAGGTTTATTGTCCTGGGTCATTTTTGGTCAGATGTTCTGTTGCTTTGAGCTGTCTTTCTTGGTTTAGGAGATGTCTCCGTTCCATGCGGGGGCTTTGTTTTCCCTCGCGGTCGCCCCAACCGAAGGCACTTGAACCATATTACACTTGGCTTAAAGATTTTTATTGGTCTTGTGAGGGTCAATCTATATTACATGGTTGATTCTTGGCCTAAAGCTCCACAGGGTCTTCTCGTCTTATGTTTTTATGCCCGCTTCTGCACGGGCAGATCAATTTCATTGACTGGGGGAAGGAGACAGTTAAACCCTCGTGATGCCTTTCATACAGGTCTTCATTTAAAAGACAAGTGATTACGCTACCTTCGCACGGTCAGAATACCGCGGCCGTTAAACGCTGTGGTCACAGGGCAGGCGGGACCTCTAATACATCTTTTATTAGCAAGAGGCGATGTTTTTGGTAAACAGGCGGGGTTTGTGTTTGCCGAGTTCCTTCTACCCCTTTTAGTCTTTCCTTGAGACACCCCTGTGTTGGATTAACGGTTAATTAGTGGTACAGTGTTTTCTTGTTTGTTTTATTTGTTGTTTTTCCTTCTTTTAGGTCCGTTATCTGTCAGTGGTTTGTCCGATTTGACTTACACGTGTGTCAGGAGAGATTCTGGTAATCTCTTATTACTAATTTTAGCATTATCTCTTCTATATTTATATAGAGCGGCTTAATATATTTAGGGGGTGAGGAGGGTGTTATCTTTATTAGTGGTTTATTCTTTCCAGAGCTTTGACGCTTTCTGTTCAGGTGGCTGCTTTTAGGCCTACTGAGGAGATGTCTCCCTTGAGATGTATGATCCTTGTCCTTCTAATAAGGTTGTGTCCTGTTTCAAAGGGGCTGTACCCCCTTTGACTAACTCTTATATGTTGCTTTATTCTTTGTTCTATCTGGTTTTAGAAATATATAAGGCTGAACTAACATTCATTTCTTAAGCAACCAGCTATAACTAGGCTCGGTAGGCTTGTCGCCTCTACTCGGGGGTCTTCCCACTCTTTTGCCACAGAGACGGGTTAGTCCTGAAAGACTGCCTCGGAGTAGCTCGTCTAGTTTCGGGGGTCCAAACTGAAGGGGCTCTTTGCTTGGAATGTGCTTGCTAAACCATGATGCAAAAGGTACGAGGACTAGTCTCTGCTTTTTGTAACTTATATGGGTTTTTTCACTTCTTTTTCAGCTTTCCCTTGCGGTACTTTTTCTATGGCTCTGGTATCCTTTTCTATCGCCTATACTTAGGGGGAAGAATGGTTTATTTTAATTTCTGTTGTTGTGGTATTTATAGTTGATTATTTGTTTATGTGTTAAGGCTAGCTGTTCTGTTAAGAGTGACTGGATTTGCACAAGTATTTTCTCGGTGTAAGGGAGATGCTTTTCTATTTAGCCACACTCTTGTTTTTCCAAGGGCACCTTCCGGTACACTTACCATGTTACGACTTGCCTCCTCTTTTATTGTTCAGGTAATTATAAATTGTTCTGGTTTGTCTCGAGGAGAATGACGGGCGGTGTGTACGCGCCTCAGAGCCGGCTTCAAAAGAACTCTCTGTTTTCTCTTTACTGCTAAATCCACCTTCAGCTGTGCTTTTTCATGGCACTTTTCGTTATATTCTGGGTCAGAAAATGTAGCCCATTTCTTCCCACTTCATTTGCTACACCTCGACCTGACGTGTTGGGTATTACTCATTTAGCTTACTGTTGGTCTCTCATGAGGTAAGCTGGCGACGGCGGTATATAGGCTGGATTAACAAGGAGTGGTGAGGTTTAACGGGGATCATCGGTTATAGAACAGGCTCCTCTAGGTGGGTTTGAGGCACCGCCAAGTCCTTTGGGTTTTAAGCTAGTGCTCGTAGTCCCCTGGCGGATGGTATTTGTATGTTGCCATCATTGTTTACAACTAAGCATAACGGGGTATCTAATCCCGGTTTGTTTCTTAATGGTCGTGAGATCAAGAGTTGTTAAAGCTACTTTCGTTGTGGGGCCTCCTGCCTCCGTTAGCGTATGACAGCTTAGGGGGTGTTTGGCTTTAGTTGTTGTTATTCTTTAATCACGCTTTACGCCGAGTAGTATCAATCTGAGCCCCTCGTATAACCGCGGTGGCTGGCACGAGTTTTACCGGCTCTGATTATCCTTGACTAAGTCGGGCTTTCGCCCATGGCTTAATGTTTATCACTGCTGAGTTCCCTTGGGGGCGTGGCTAAGCAAGGCGTTTTGGGCTACACTTGTGTGCCTGATGCCAGCTCCTTTCCCCCTGGGGTTAGAGGTCAAAGGGCATTTTCACGGGGGTGCGGGTACTTGCATGTGTAATTCGGGTTATAATTGATAATAAAGTTCAGGACTAGGCTTTTGTGCTGTCGGGACTTTTTGTGGCCCATTTTGGCAACTTCAGCGCCATGCTTTATGCTTAAGCTACGTCAGC